ACTAGTGACCTCGGATATTAATGAAATCTATAGAAGAATTATCTATCGGAATAATACTCTTACAGATCTATTAACAACAAGTATAGCTACGCCAGAAGAATTAATAATATCTCAGGAAAAATTGCTGCAAGAAGCCGTGGATGCACTTCTTGATAATGGAATCTGCGGACAACCGATGAGGGATGATCATAATAGAGTTTACAAGTCTCTTTCAGATGTAATTGAAGGCAAAGAAGGAAGAGTTCGCGAGACTTTGCTTGGTAAACGGGTTGATTATTCAGGGCGGTCAGTGATTGTCGTGGGCCCTTCACTTTCATTACATCGATGTGGATTGCCTCGCGAAATAGCAATAGAACTTTTCCAGGCATTTGTAATTCGTGACCTAATTAGAAAACATCTTGCTTCGAACATCGGAGTTGCTAAAAGTCAAATTCGAAAAAAAAAACCGATTGTATGGGAAATACTTCAGGAAATTCTGGATGACCATCCTGTATTGCTGAATAGAGCGCCTACTCTGCATAGATTAGGCATACAGGCATTCCTGCCCATTTTAGTGGAAGGGCGTGCTATTTGTTTACATCCATTAGTTTGTAAGGGCTTCAATGCAGACTTTGACGGGGATCAAATGGCTGTTCATGTGCCTTTATCTTTGGAGGCTCAAGCAGAGGCACGTTTACTTATGTTTTCTCATATGAATCTTTTGTCTCCAACTATTGGAGATCCCATTTCTGCACCAACTCAAGATATGCTTAGTGGACTCTATTTCTTAACGAGTGGAAATCGTCGGGGTATTTGTGTAAATAGGTATAATCCATGTAATCGTATAAACTATCAAAATGAAGATAATAACTATAAGTATACAAAAAAAAAAGAACCTTTTTTTTCTAATGCCTATGATGCAATTGGAGCTTATCGGCAAAAACGCATCAATTTAGGTAGTCCCTTGTGGCTGCGGTGGCGACTAGATCAACGCGTTATTGCTGCAAGAGAAATTCCCATCGAAATTCACTATGAATCTTTGGGGACCTATTATGAGATTTATGGACACTATCTAATAGTAAGAAGTATAAAAAAAGAAATTCTTTATATATATATTCGAACCACTCTCGGTCATATTTCTCTTTATCGAGAAATAGAAGAAGCCATACAGGGGTTTTGGCAGGGCTGTTGTAATTCTATGCTACCAGGGGGAATTCGAGTCTCACCGGGTTAACTAGGACTATAATTGCAATTGCGGAATTTCTACGTGAATCAAGATCTAGAAAAGGAAGTTTTACAATCACTGACTCAAACCCATTGTCAAATTCTACTCAGCGCAATATGGAGGTACTGATGGCAGAACGGCCCACTCAGGTCTTTCACAATAAAATGATAGACGGAACTGCCATGAAACGACTTATTAGTCGATTTATTGATCACTATGGAATAGGATATACATCACATATCCTGGATCAAGTAAAGACTCTGGGTTTCCGACAAGCTACCGCCGCATCCATTTCATTAGGAATTGATGATCTTTTAACAATACCTTCTAAAAGATGGCTAGTTCAAGACGCTGAACAACAAAGTTTTATTTTGGAAAAACACCATCATTATGGGAATGTACACGCGGTAGAAAAATTACGTCAATCGATCGAGATCTGGTATGCCACAAGTGAATATTTGCGACAAGAAATGAATCCTAATTTTCGGATGACCGATCCTTTTAATCCAGTCCATATAATGTCTTTTTCGGGAGCCAGAGGAAATGCATCTCAGGTACATCAATTAGTAGGTATGAGAGGATTAATGTCGGATCCCCAAGGGCAAATGATTGATTTACCCATTCAAAGCAATTTACGCGAAGGACTCTCTTTAACAGAATATATTATTTCTTGTTACGGAGCCCGTAAAGGAGTTGTGGATACCGCTATCCGAACATCAGATGCAGGATATCTCACGCGCAGACTTGTTGAAGTAGTTCAACACATTGTTGTACGTCGAACAGATTGCGGCACCGTCCGAGGTATTTCTGTAAGTCCTCGAAATGGAATGATGGCGGACAGGATTTTTATCCAAACATTAATTGGGCGTGTATTAGCAGATCATGTATATATAGGTTCGCGATGCATTGCTACTAGAAATCAAGATATTGGAGTTGGACTTGTCAATAGATTCATAACTTTTAGAGCACAACCAATCTCTATTCGAACTCCCTTTACTTGTAGGAGTACGTCGTGGATTTGTCAATTATGTTATGGCCGAAGTCCAGCTCATGACGACCTGGTCGAATTGGGAGAAGCTGTAGGTATTATTGCAGGTCAATCTATTGGAGAACCGGGCACTCAATTAACATTAAGAACTTTTCATACCGGCGGAGTATTCACAGGGGGTACTGCAGAACATGTGCGAGCCCCTTCTAATGGAAAAATAAAATTCAACGAGGATTTGGTTCATCCGACACGTACACGTCATGGACATCCTGCTTTTCTATGTTCTAGAGACTTATATGTAACTATTG